CGACATCCGTTACGGTCGTCATTCGATTCAAAGAATCTCCGTTTCAGAACCGTACATGAGATTTTCATCTCATACGGCTCCTCCTTTATGTGCATAATGATAATAATACATGGAATCAAAAAGACTGAAATATTCTCATTATAAACTAAGCGGGGCTGGTGTTTTTACAAGAAATCTCTAGCCAACCTTCTTGTAGAAGATCTTTCCTTAACATCAAGCATGTTGGTATTAGATAAAAAAAAGTTACTCCAACAATTTCTTTGTCTTCAACGCCCTTAAATTTGCAGGAATTAGTCACTTCAACAGTCTTCGATGGTTATACGGGTATCCAAAATACGAACGAGATGGATGTTTGTTGTCCCAACCATTGTTAGTCCCGATCCTGATAAGGAAAAGGGATAATTTATAACAAAGTTTTCGTGTGTTGATTCCTAGGAGTAGTGCTTCTTCCCCTATGCACCCTATTGGTACTAGTGGAGTAGGGTTGACCTAACCCATAGGTGTAACCTTTCGCTCAATACTCTAGAATCGACAATTGAAGCATCTGAGGCTGCATTAATCGGGGATACACGACAGAAGGCGTTGTTTTATTTACAAACTTCACCTTCAACAAGCGTAGATTTATTTCCATAATTTTTTTCTTCCTATCCCGAATAATGTTGTCTTTCTCTTAAGACCGAGAGCGGTAAAAATAAAAAAAATAAAAAAATAATCAAATCGCACCATCTCTGTAATAGGTGAATGCCTCTTTTTCTCCCGAAGTTGTCGGAATTATTCGTAATAAGATATTGGCTACAATTGAAAAGGTTTTATCAATAAAATTTCCATTTATCCCAGATCTAGACATAGGTGTATTAATCCATTCTATAATTTATTTTAATTCCCTTTCGTGAGAAAATGATCCCACAAACAAAGGAATTGTGCAGTACGAAATAACATAAAAACGGATTCATTAAAAAGGAAGACCTTTTACTCAAATTGTTTCTTTTTGACAGGAATCAATAAAAAAAATCCGGGGGCGGTTCATGAATTTGGAATAAATTTATGGGTTAAGAAGTTGGAGTAAAGAGTTGTTGTTGAAAAATCTAAAACTGGAAAGAAATTTTATAATTTTTATGAAAATTGAATAATAGTGTAAACTAAATAGAATCATGATTTAAAGGTATCCATTAAACACAGTCTAAAAAAAATATATCGATCATTGGATTCGTTTCAATTGAGTGATTTAATCCGGTATAAATATTAGAAAGGGCGGAAACACCATCTTCGCAAACATGAATAGATATATATCCTTATTTTACAATTTTTCCCAAAAGGATTTATCTTTATCCCCAGCCTCGGAGGAAGTATTTTTCTTTGATGAAAAGTTTTCTATTTTTAGAGTTAAAATTGAATGTACATAATACCTATCCAAAATAATATGAATGACTCACTATTCACTCGGTTTTTGGGCCATAATCATTATGTAGGAGAGATGGCCGAGTGGTTCAAGGCGTAGCATTGGAACTGCTATGTAGACTTTTGTTTACCGAGGGTTCGAATCCCTCTCTTTCCGTACTCGTCAACTAATTCACCAATGTTACTGACTGCAATGCATCAAATAAGAATGGATACTCCAACAGTTAGACCTTTCTTTGATATAGATTATCTATTCCTACCCCGAATTTCTGTGGTACGAAAAATACTGGACAAAATCGACAAGGAATGAAAATACCCTACCGATCTATGATACATGAATAAGAGAAAAATCCCCAGATGAAACCCCTTACCTTACTTACCCCGGGTCCCTTTACTTAAGCCAAAATGAAGGGGGCAAAATTGCCCGAACCCTTGTTATTTTAGTTATGGTTAAGTCTGACGAGAGTAATATTCTACAACTAGCAATTCGTTTATTTTCAAACCGACCCATTTACTATCTATTATTTGATTGACTAATCCTTCATATTGGAATGGGTGAAGAGTCAAATGTTTTGGTAATTCCTCACGGGGGGGTGAATCAAGATAATTTTGAATCAGAGCCCTGGATTTTTGCTCATCCCTCACTGTAATAATATCTCGGGGTTTGCAGCGATAACTTGGTATATCTACTATACGACCATTAACTAAAATATGTCTGTGGTTAACTAATTGGCGGGCTTGAGGAATAGTCGAAGCCATACCTAATCGAAAAAGGATGTTATCTAAACGCATTTCAAGTAATTGTAGTAAAACCTGACCTGTTGACCCTTTGGCTTTTCCGGCGATCCGAACGTATTTAAGTAATTGTTGTTCTGTAAGACCATAATGAAAGCGCAATTTTTGTTTTTCTTCTAAACGAATACGATATTGAGATTTTTTGCCGGGGCGCGATTGGTTTCTAAGATCGCTTCCGGCTCTAGGCTTTTTACTAGTTAGCCCCGGTAAAGCCCCCAGACGACGGATTTTTTTGAAACGAGGTCCTCTGTAACGCGACATAAAGACTCCTTATTTTTTATGAAATTTCATAAAACAAAATTAAAACTAAACTAAAATATGATAAATTAAGCGAAATTTACTGAAGTATTACAAAGAATAAATAATTAGAGGAATTGTATCAATATCCGTACCTTATTGTATATAAATAATTGTATTATATAAATAAAAAGAATTTAAAATAATAAAAATTTAGGGTTCTTTTCTTATCTTAATTGATTTGTTCTACAGAGACCGAACTCCTCCAATCCAATTTTTATTCATAATTGGAAGTTCCTACGAAATAATAGAAATAGATCAGTGACCCTTGGGAAAAGGGAAAGAAGTTTTTCACTTTGATTTCACATTATCAATTAAATTATGTAAAAAATCAAACAAATGGAGAAAAGCCGGCTATCGGAATCGAACCGATGACCATCGCATTACAAATGCGATGCTCTAACCTCTGAGCTAAGCGGGCTCGCATAACATAAATTGTACACATATACTAATTTAGTAAACTACTGAGATATTAATTGTTCATTCTTAGCTATTTCATAAGAAATATTATTTATATAAAAATAATAATAAATAAATATATAAAATATATATATAAAGAATATTGGATATTTGAATATTAAATTTCGATCTATTTCTCAAATATATGTTTATCGATAATTAATATCTTAATTAGCTTAATTAAATAGTAAGATTTGTTTTGACTATTCTATAGTACTATGTTTTTTTGATATTTTATTATATTTCATATATATTATATATGAAATATATTTTAATTTTTTTATATATTTTATTTAGAATTATATTCTAATTATAAATTAACGGAATGATTGTTTATAGCCATTTTATTAGTTATGGCTAGTAATTAAATTTTAAATTAATTCAAATTTTCCTTTTTTTTTGTTATGTTATTAGAGGGTCTGCCCTAAGAAAAGGATAAGAATAAAATGAAAGATAAAAGTGTAATTCAGATCATAATGAAACACTCCTCTGGTTTCATTCGAAAAGGCGAAAGCTAAGATGAAAAAAAAAAAAGAATCGACCGTTCAAGTATTCAAAATTGCACGGATAGAAATAGGGGCATATCTAAGTATAATAAATATATTATATATAGTATAATATATATGTTATGCGGTATATATCTATATTGAATTTCTGATATAGAAATGTGATATAGAAATGATAGAATCATTTCTGATTGGACCAAATACTGGTCTCCGATAGAGATCAAAGAAAATAGACAAGAAATCAAATAGTAGAAAACACTTTTCAATATAGGAACCGGTATCTAATGAATTCAACGGTTCCAGCATAATATAAATGAAAGAAAAAAGGGTGACGGCATCATAATGTGATCCTAATCACATCACAAAACAAAAAAGGGGATATGGCGAAATTGGTAGACGCTACGGACTTAATTGGATTGAGCCTTGGTATGGAAACCTACCAAGTGAGAACTTTCAAATTCAGAGAAACCCTGGAATTAAAAATGGGCGATCCTGAGCCAAATCCTGTTTTATTAAAACAAACAAGGGTTTCATAAACCGAGAATAAAAAAGGATAGGTGCAGAGACTCAATGGAAGCTGTTCTAACAAATGGAGTTGGCTGCATTGTGTTAGTAAAGGAATCCTTACATCGAAACTTCCGAAAGGATGAAGGATAAACCTATATGCATACGTATAGTACTGCAATACTATCTCCAAATGATTAATGACGGCTCGAATCTGTATTTTTTTATATTTATATGAAAAACGAAAGAATTGTTGTGAATCGATTAAAAATTGAAAAAAGAATCGAATATTCATTGATCAAATCATTCACTCCATCATAGTCTGATAGATCTTTTTAAGAATTGATTAATCGGACGAGAATAAAGATAGAGTCCCATTATACATGTCAATATCGACAACAATGAAATTTATAGTAAGAGGAAAATCCGTCGACTTTAGAAATCGTGAGGGTTCAAGTCCCTCTATCCCCAAAACGAAACGGTTGACTCCCTAATTATTTATCTTTTATCATTTTGTTAGCGATTCAAAATTCGTTATGTTTCTCATTCATTCTACTCTTTCACAAACGGATCTGAGCGGAAATTTTTTTCTTATCACAAGCCTCGTGTGTTATATATATGATACACGTACAAACGAACATCTTTGAGCAAGGAATCCCCATTTAAAATTTAATTTGAATAATTAACAATATATATCATTACTTGTACTGAAACTTAGAATTTTTTTTTGAAGATCCAAGAAATTCTATACAGGGCCTGTATAATACTTTGTAATACTTTTTTCGTTTTTCTAATTGACATAGACCCAAGTCCTATATTAAAATAAAATGAGGATGATGCGATGTGTCGTGACTGGTCGGGATAGCTCAGCTGGTAGAGCAGAGGACTGAAAATCCTCGTGTCACCAGTTCAAATCTGGTTCCTGGCACATGAGTAATTTTTATGAGTATACATTCTACAAATTAATTGATATGGGTCGACATACATATTCATTATATAGTATAGATCTAGTATAGATCATGTAGATCATGATACATATTT